ATGCACAATATTTTAATAATGTAAATATATGCAAATTAACTTTTTGTACACATCTTAGGGGTTTCCTCCTGGTTTCGGGGTTTGACAGGAAATGATAGTGATCCCTGGGGTGAAGGGGGGTAGGGGGGTTTAGCGCGCGTAAGCCGTTTCAAGCCCAAAAAGTTGCAACAGGAAAGCAAGGGGTTAAATTATGGTATTATGCACTTGATATCACTTATGTGGTTCTTTAGTGAATATCTTTAAAACTCGAACAGTTATCACGATATCAACGGGATAGCTCCACCCTCTTGGTAAGGTCTACATGCACTTGCGAATGCCAGGGGAATGGAAAGAGAAAAAAAAGAGAACCCTATGCGCAATAGTGAACGCCCGGCTTGGTGGGTAACGGGTAATATGATTACCACCGTTAACCAAATGCCCCTTAGAAGGAGCGCACCGCGTAGGGGGATTATCTCGGGGAATGGCCCTGAAGTAGGAACCAAATGCCAGGAATAGTTCACTAATAGCGACCCCCACGATATATGGACCTGACCCTCACGAATAATTAACAAATAGACAACACCGGTTGGTGGTTTCTTACTACATTAAGAATTGGAGTTCGTTAATAAGTTGAGTCGGAATATGAAGGTCATTAATACAATTTTGTTAATTATTCTATTTTGGTTGGGTTAATTCCATAATCAGTTAATTTTTAATTTTTAGTACATGTTCTCCTTCAAATACATTTATCTTGTGTGTTTACATGAAATTAATGGTGTTAATACATATATATTCCTACTGCATATGTTGTATATACCATATTATGCATCTCCCCCCAGCGTCTGCCCCACTTAAAAAAGTACATAAGTGCGGCGCGCGGCCGGCGTCAGAGGGTAGTTTAGTTTAGAACCTTAGCTTTGGGAGTTAAGGGTGAGAGTTAAAATCTCTTTCCTCTGAGCACTAGGGAGGGGTTTAACCTCCAATCTCCGGATTACAAGACCGGCGCTTTAACGCTAAGCTACTAGGGCATGCTCATTCAAGGGCTTTGTTCTCTGCTCAGCCTACTGTGGGGGCAAGAACCAGGAAAATGGCAAAATAGATGGTGGATGCTACCTGACCAATAATAATGTAAGGGTGTTCTACGGGCATACCCCCAATTCATGTGAGAACAAGGACATCGGCTACCAAAGCTCAGAATAAAAATTGGGTAAGGGGCCGAAAGGTTAGGCCTCGCTGCTTGGAGGTGTGAAGGATGGGGACAACTATTAGGACCAGGATGGAGAATAGTAAGGCGAGTACTCCGCCCAGTTTGTTTGGAATAGAGCGGAGGATGGCATAAGCAAAAAGGAAATATCATTCTGGCTGAATATGTGGCGGTGTAACCAGAGGGTTGGCGGGAATAAAATTTTCTGAGTCTCCGAGGAGGTTTGGTGAAAAGAGGGCAAGAGATGTGAGGGCTAAAAGTAGGGCTACAAAGCCTAGGAGGTCTTTGTATGAAAAGTAGGGGTGGAAAGAGATTTTATCGGCGTCCGAGTTCAGGCCGGCGGGGTTGTTAGAGCCCGTCTGATGAAGGAAAAGCAAGTGAAGGACGGTTGCACCAACAATAACAAAGGGAAATAAAAAGTGAAAAGCAAAGAATCGGGTTAGGGTGGCGTTGTCAACGGAGAACCCCCCTCAGATCCATTGAACAAGGTCGTTCCCGACGTAGGGGACGGCTGAGAGAAGGTTGGTAATCACGGTAGCCCCTCAAAACGACATCTGTCCTCAGGGGAGGACATACCCAACAAAGGCCGTTATTATTACAAGGAGGAGGAGCACAACCCCAATGTTTCAGGTTTCCTTATAAAGGTAAGAACCGTAGTAAAGGCCTCGTCCGATGTGCAGGTAGATGCAGATAAAGAAGAACGATGCGCCATTAGCATGCATGTTTCGAATTAGTCACCCGTAGCTGACGTCTCGGCAAATATGGGTAACAGATGAAAAAGCAGTGGAGATGTCAGAAGTGTAGTGTATGGCAAGGAATAAACCTGTGAGGATTTGACTTGCTAAGCAGAGCCCCAGAAGGGAGCCGAAGTTTCATCAAACTGAAATGTTTGAGGGGGCTGGAAGATCGACTAGCGCGTCGTTGGCGATTTTAAGGAGTGGATGGGTCTTTCGTAGGTTGGCCATTAAGGGTTCCTGTAGTTGAGTTACAACGGTGGTTTTTCAAGTCACTGGTCCTGGTTAAAGTCCTGGTGGGAATTATGACTTATCTTGTTTCTTTGTTCTTGTTTGGGTTGGTGCTGGGTCTGGTGGCTGTGGCATCTAATCCGGCGCCCTACTTTGCGGCACTGGGGTTGGTAGTAGCCGCGGGGGTTGGTTGTGGGGTATTAGTGGGGCACGGGGGCTCTTTTCTATCACTAGTGTTGTTTTTAATCTATTTAGGGGGAATGTTGGTTGTATTTGCCTATTCTGCTGCTTTAGCAGCGGAGCCATTTCCGGAGTCATGAGGGGACCGGTCGGTGCTCGGTTATGTGTTAGCTTATTTTGTGGGTGTACTGGCAACCGCTGGGATATTCTGAGGAGGGTGGTATGAGGGGTCTTGGACAGTGGTAGATGAGTTTAAAGATTTGTCGGTTTTCCGGGGGGATACAAGTGGTGTAGCAGTGATGTACTCCTCTGGGGGAGGAATGTTGGTGGTATGTGCATGGGTGTTACTGCTAACACTGTTCGTAGTTTTAGAGTTGACTCGCGGCCTAAGTCGGGGGAGTCTTCGGGCAGTTTAATAGGCGGCAAGAAAAACTGCTAAGGTAGTGGATAGGAAAAAGAGGGTTAAATAGGTCTTAACTATTCCGCGCTGAACATGAGTTGCCCCTGAGATCAAGGGGAGGTTAGTTGAGATAATTGCTTTTGGGCCCACTTTTTCAAATCATGTTTGGTCAACGCTCTGAGAGGCAATGGTCTGGCCAAGGGTCAGGTTAAGCTTGGGGGTGAGTCGATGAATAATTGCTGGGAAATAGCCTAGTATATTCGAAAAGTTGTGAGGGGCTAAAGTAGGTGTTGGTTTAAATTGTTTGCCCGTCAGAGAGGCAAGTTCTAGGGCAATAATTAAGCCCATGATGGAGACAAGGAGGGCACTAAGCTTCAGTAGAGGAGGTATAGTTATAATCGGAGTTTTAGAGGGGAGAAAATTTGAGGTAAGGATAAGTCCCGCTAGAATGCTTCCTCAGGCTAGTCGCTTGATGGGGTTGATGACAGAGGGGTTGTTTTCGTTGATCGGGGAGAGAGGCGCAAATCGGGGGTGTCCTATAGACACGAAGAAAATTACTCGGAGGCTGTAGATTGCGGTGAAAGAGGTGGCGATTAGGGTAAGGGTTAGGGCCCAGGCGTTAAGGTAGGATGTGTTCAGGGCTTCAATGATGGCATCTTTGGAAAAGAAGCCGGCTAGGAAAGGGGTGCCAGTTAGTGCAAGGCTGCCAATTGTTATGGCAGTGGAGGTGAAGGGGGTCAGTCGATGTATACCTCCCATCTTCCGGATGTCTTGCTCATCATTAAGGCTGTGAATGACAGAGCCGGAGCAAAGAAATAGTATTGCTTTGAAAAAAGCGTGGGTGCAGATGTGAAGAAAGGCGAGCTGGGGTTGGCCCAGCCCAATTGTGACCATTATAAGGCCAAGTTGGCTTGAGGTTGAGAAGGCGACAATCTTCTTGATATCATTTTGTGTTAGAGCGCATGTTGCTGTGAAAAGTGTGGTGAGAGCTCCAAGACAAAGGCATGTGGTTAGTGCGAGTTGGTTATTAGCTATCAGGGGGCTTAGGCGGATAAGCAGGAAAATGCCTGCAACAACCATAGTACTAGAGTGCAGTAGGGCAGAGACCGGTGTGGGACCCTCCATTGCTGATGGGAGCCATGGGTGAAGGCCGAACTGGGCGGACTTTCCGGTGGCAGCAACAATTAGGCCTAAGAGAGGGAGTGTAAGATCGGTGTCCTTCGAGGCGATGAAGAGCTGTTGAAGTTCTCATGAGTTTAGGTTGGTGGCTAGTCAGGCCATGCTGAGGATCAGGCCAATATCTCCAACTCGGTTGTATAGGACAGCTTGCAGGGCGGCGGTGTTGGCGTCGGCCCGGCCATACCACCAGCCGATAAGTAGGAAGGATATAATGCCTACTCCCTCTCACCCAATAAAAAGTTGAAATATATTATTGGCTGTTACCAAGACAATTATAGCGACTAAAAAAAGTAGAAGATATTTGAAGAATCGGTTCATTTGGGGGTCCGAGTGCATGTATCAAGATGCAAACTCCAAGATAGACCATGTTACGTAAAGGGCAATGGGAGTAAAAATTGTTGAGTAGTGGTCAAATTTAAAGCTTAGATTGATGTCAAAAGTAAGGGTATTTATCCAGTGTCAGTTAGTGACAATGGTTTCTGCCCCTTCGTCTAGAAAAATAAATAGGGGTAATAAACTAACGAAAAAAGCTGTTTTTACTGCATTCTTGACATGGGTTACTGCTCACTGAGATGGGCGGGGGGAAGGGGCTAAAGTAGTAAAAAGGGGGTAAATAAGAAGGACAAAAATTACTATTAGGCTGGAGCTTATAATAAGGGCGGTTGGGTGCATAGCACATACTTGGATTTGCACCAAGAGTTTCTGGTTCCTAAGACCAGCGGATGAGCTGTTATCCTTTATGAGCTCGAGTGAGCCGTGGAGTTTAACCATGGGGCTGGAGGATTAGCAGTCACCAGTGCCTCGGGCCTCTCTCGGTAAACAAGGGGGGTTTAACCCCTGCTTCTAGAATCACAATCTAACGTTCTAATTTAACTATGTCTACAAAATGATCAGCCTCATACTAACTCCGGCTTCATGATTAGAAGGACTACTGGGATGAGATGTAGTGCCAAAAGCAGATGTTCTCGGGTGTGGGAGGGAGGAATAGCAATGATGTGCGAGGGCAAGGGTCCGCGTTGGCTGACCAGAAATAAGTATAGCGAATAGGCGGCGGTGATTAAAGTCCCAACTCCGGTAAGGGCAAGGGTTCAGTTTGACCAGTTGAAAAGCGAGGTAATAATAATTAGTTCTCCCATCAAATTAGGTAAGGGAGGAAGTGCGAGATTTGCAAGGTTGGCAATAAACCACCAGGTTGCTATAAGGGGGAGTACCATTTGTATCCCTCGGGCCAGTAGCATAGTTCGGCTGTGGGTGCGTTCATAACTAGTATTCGCCAGGCAGAATAAGGCGGATGAAGCAAGACCGTGTGCAATTATGAGGATAATTGCACCTGTAAACCCCCAGGGGGTTTGGATAAGAATTCCCCCCGCCACTAGGCCCATATGGCTAACAGATGAGTATGCAATAAGTGATTTAAGGTCCGTTTGTCGAAGGCAAATAGAGCCAGTCATAATAATTCCCCAGAGAGCTAAGACAAGAAAAGGGTAGGCCAGTTCTTTAGTGAGGGGGTCGAGAACTAGTATTATCCGCATCATGCCGTAGCCCCCAAGTTTTAGTAAAACGGCAGCGAGTACTATTGATCCAGCGATTGGGGCTTCTACGTGGGCTTTAGGGAGCCAAAGGTGTACACCATAAAGGGGTATCTTAACTAGGAAAGCAAGTAAGCAAGCCGCTCATCACAGCTTGTCGGCTCAACTGGTGAGCCCTAAAGGACTAGAATATTGAAGAGTAATCATGGACAAAGATCCTGTGTCGTTTTGTAGGAGGAGGAGGGCAACGAGAAGGGGGAGGGACCCGGCTAGGGTATAAAACAGGAAGTAAGTGCCGGCGTTTAGCCGTTCCGTTTGATTTCCTCAGCGTGTAATAATAATCAGGGTAGGGAGAAGGGTGGCCTCAAACATAACATAGAACATGATAACCTCAGTGGCCCCAAAAGCTAGGATCAGAAACACTTGCAAGGAGGCAAGGAGGGACACGAGGGCTCGTTGGCGGTTTACAGGCTCAGAAGAAGTGTGATTTTGGCTTGCTAAAATTATTAGGGGAAGAAGTCAGCAGCTAAGTACGAGAAGAGGTGTTGAGAGGGGGTCTGTAGCAATATAAAGATTGGCTGAAGATCAGCCTGTTTCAGAGGTGCATTTGAATCAAGATAGGCTAGCAAGAGCAATAAGAAGACTTTGGGTGACAGAGGCGGATCATAGTCATTTGGCGGGGGATAGCCAGATGGTGGGAAATAGCATAAGCGTTGGGATAAGAATTTTTAGCATTGTAGGAGGTTTAGGCTTTGTAGTCGGTCGGTGCCGTGGGTTCGGGCAGTAGCTACTAACAGGGCAAGGCCTGCGGCAGCTTCACAGGCGGAAAAGGCAAGGAGAAGTATAGGGGCAGAAGAGTAGCCGGTGGAGTCTAGTTGCAGGGTCCATAGAGAGAGGGCAATAAAGAGAGAGAGCATTATTCCTTCCAAGCAGAGAAGGGCGGAAAGGAGGTGCGTTCGGTGAAATGCTAGTCCTATCAATCCTAGAACAAAGGCTGAGGTGAAGCTAAAGTGTACGGGGGTCATAAGGCAGTCATGGACTTAAACCATAATTATCTGAGCCGAAATCAGGAGTCTTATTTTGGACTAACAGCCTATTCGGCCCACTCCAAGCCGCCTTGTGTTCATTCATATACAAGGCCAAGAGTTAGGAGGGTTAAAACGGCCACGGCCCAGGCAAAGGTAGCAGAAGGTATTGTCAGTTGATCTCCTCAAGGAAGAGGTAGAAGAAGGGCAATCTCCAGGTCGAAAAGCAGGAATAAAATTGCGACAAGAAAGAACCGCATAGAAAAAGGGAGGCGGGCCGACCCGAGGGGGTCAAAGCCACACTCGTAAGGTGACAGTTTTTCGGCGTCGGGGGTGATTTGTGGGAGTCAGAAAGAAACTAGAGCGAGTACGGCTGAAAGGGCGGCTGTAATAGTAATTACTGTTGCGATTAAGTTCATTATCTTTCCTTGGGCTTTAACCAAGACCGTGTGATTGGAAGTCACTTATACTAATGTGATACTAGAAAGATTATGAGCCTCATCAGTAGATAGAGACGTATAGGAAGAGTCAGACTACGTCAACGAAATGTCAGTATCATGCGGCTGCTTCAAACCCGAAGTGGTGTCCAGATGTAAAATGGTACTGGACTTGTCGTAGTAAGCAAACAGCTAGGAAAGTGGAGCCAATAATGACGTGTAGGCCGTGGAAGCCTGTGGCTACAAAGAATGTTGATCCATAAACTCCGTCTGCAATGGTAAAGGGGGCATCATAATACTCTAGCGCTTGGAGAAAGGTGAAGTAAAAACCTAGAAGAATGGTTAACCCCAGTGACTGGATGGCTTGCTTCCGTTCGCCTTCTATGATGCTGTGATGTGCTCAGGTCACGGTAACGCCAGAGGCCAACAGGACTGCTGTGTTAAGGAGGGGCACTTCGAAGGGGTCGAGGGTTGTAATTCCTGTAGGAGGTCAGCAGCCCCCTAACTCAGGGGTAGGGGCAAGGCTGGAGTGGTAGAAAGCTCAGAAGAAGCCGAGGAAAAAGAATACCTCGGAGGTAATAAAGAGGATTATTCCATATCGGAGGCCCTTTTGTACGGGCGGTGTATGATGTCCTTGGAACGTCCCTTCTCGAATAATGTCTCGCCATCATTGGTACATTGTTAGTAATAACAAAACTGTGCCTAGTGTCATTAATGTCATGGAGTGAAAGTGGAATCAGATTGCGGTGCCAGATGTGAGGAGAAGGGCGGCGATTGCCCCTGTTAAGGGTCAAGGGCTGGGGTCTACTATGTGGTATGCGTGTGCTTGGTGGGCCATTAGACGTTTTCTTGTAGGTACAGGCTTAAAAGAAGTACAAAGACGTAAGCCTGGATTATGGCGACGGCGACTTCTAGTAAAGTGAGAAGAAATAGAACCGTTGCGGTGAGAATTGCAACTGTTGGTATTAAGGGAAGGAGAACAAAAGCAGCGGTGGCAATAAGTTGAATGAGCAGATGTCCAGCGGTTAGGTTAGCAGTGAGCCGGACCCCTAGGGCTAATGGGCGAATGAAAAGACTGATGGTCTCGATAATAATGAGGACGGGAATTAGGGGAACTGGGGTTCCTTCCGGGAGGAGGTGACCTAAAGCGGCGGTTGGTTGGTTACGCATTCCAATAATCACTGTTGCAAGTCAGAGAGGGACGGCAAGACCCATATTGAGAGAAAGTTGAGTTGTAGGCGTAAATGTATAGGGAAGAAGGCCCAACATGTTTAGGCTAATGAGAAAAACCATAAGTGAAGTGAGTATAAGAGCCCACTTGTGTCCCCCTAGGTTTAGGGGGAGAAGAAGCTGCTGAGTGAAACGGTTAATAAACCAGCCTTGAAGGGTGAGGAGTCGGTTATTTAGTCAGCGGGAGGAGGGGGTTGGAAACAAGATTCAGGGGAGAGTTAGGGCAAGAGCCATTAGGGGTAATCCTAAGAATGTGGGGCTTATAAATTGGTCAAAGAAGCTTAGTGTCATGGTCAGGATCAGGATTCAGGCTTAGCTTTTTCAGTGCTTTGCGTTGTTGGCTCGTTTGGGAAAGTGTGGCCAAGGACTTTAGGGGGAATAACCGTTAAGAAGATAAGTCAGGAGAAAGTTAGGATGGCAAATCAGGGGGCGGGGTTTAATTGAGGCATGTCACTAAAGGTGATTGGGGGTCACCATTCTTTAGCTTAAAAGGCTAACGCTTTACCCGGTTAAGCTTCTTAGTGAGGCGTCTTCGAGCATTAGGGAGGATCAGTTCTCGAAGTGTTTTAGAGGAACCGCTTCAACGACGATGGGCATAAAGCTGTGGTTTGCGCCACAAATTTCGGAGCATTGACCATAAAATACCCCTGGGCGAGAGGCGATAAAAGCGGTCTGATTTAGGCGCCCTGGGACAGCGTCCATTTTTACCCCGAGGGCTGGGACAGCTCAGGAGTGGAGGACGTCTTCTGCAGAAACAAGAACTCGGATTGGGGATTCTACTGGAATAACCATGCGGTGGTCGGCTTCCAGAAGGCGAAACTGACCAGGTGCAAGGTCTTGGGTCGGGATCATGTAGGAGTCAAAGCCGAGATCTTCGTAGTCTGTATATTCGTAGCTTCAATACCATTGGTGGCCTATGGCTTTGATAGTAAGGTGGGGGTCATTAATTTCATCTATAAGGTAAAGAATTCGTAGAGAGGGTAGGGCAATAAGGATTAAAATTACAGCAGGGAGGACCGTTCACACGATCTCAATTTCCTGGGAGTCCAGGATGTATTTGTTTGTCAGTTTCGTAGAAACCATTGCTACGATAATATAAAGGACTAAAGTGCTAATAAGAAAGACAATTATTAGCGCATGGTCGTGAAAATGAAGAAGTTCTTCTATTACAGGGGAGGCCGCGTCTTGGAATCCTAATTGTGAGGGATGTGCCATTCTAGCATAAGCTCAAGACACGCGGGGCTCTATCCCGCAACTCTGCCTTGACAAAGCAGTGTAATAGTCATTGTTACTAGTGTCTTATAAAGAAAGTGGCAGAGTGGTTATGCGGTTGGCTTGAAACCAGCACATGGGGGTTCTATTCCTCCCTTTCTCGTTAGTGGGCTTGAACTTGTACAAAAGCAGGCTCCTCAAAAGTATGGTAAGGAGGAGGGCAGCCGTGAAGTCATTCTACGTTTGTAGCGGTAAGTTCAACAGACAGGACTTCTCGTTTGGCAGCAAATGCTTCCCAAAGAATGAACAGGAACATGATTACAGCTACCAAGGAGATTAAGGAGCCGATTGATGAGACGGTATTTCACAGGGTGTAAGCGTCCGGGTAGTCTGAGTACCGGCGTGGCATGCCTGCCAGGCCTAGGAAATGCTGTGGGAAGAAAGTAAGGTTAACCCCAATAAATATGACCCCAAAGTGGATTTTAGTTCAGGTGCTATGGAGTGTGTAGCCGGAGAAAAGAGGGAATCAGTGGACGAAACCAGCTAGAATTGCGAATACGGCCCCCATAGACAAGACGTAGTGGAAATGTGCTACTACATAATATGTGTCATGAAGCACAATGTCAAGGGAGGAGTTGGCTAAAACAATTCCTGTTAGCCCGCCTACAGTGAATAGGAAGATAAAGCCTAGGGCCCATAAAAGGGGAGTTTCTCACTTAATGGATCCGCCGTGGAGGGTGGCCAGTCAGCTAAAGACTTTTACCCCCGTTGGGATGGCGATGATTATTGTGGCTGAGGTAAAGTATGCTCGGGTGTCCACATCTATTCCTACAGTAAACATGTGGTGAGCTCATACAATGAAACCTAAAAGGCCGATTGCCATCATAGCTCAAACTATTCCCATGTAGCCAAATGGTTCTTTTTTACCTGAATAGTAGGCTACAATATGGGAAATCATGCCAAAGCCTGGTAAAATAAGAATATAAACTTCGGGGTGGCCAAAGAATCAAAATAGGTGTTGGTAAAGAATGGGGTCTCCCCCTCCAGCAGGGTCGAAGAAGGTTGTATTTAGATTTCGGTCTGTTAGAAGTATTGTGATTCCGGCAGCAAGGACAGGAAGGGAAAGGAGAAGAAGTACAGCAGTGATTAGGACGGCCCAGACAAACAAGGGGGTTTGGTACTGTGAGATAGCTGGGGGCTTCATGTTAATAATTGTTGTAATGAAGTTGATTGCACCTAAAATTGAGGAGATCCCCGCAAGGTGAAGGGAGAAGATGGTTAAATCTACGGAGGCCCCAGCGTGGGCTAAATTACCGGCTAGGGGTGGGTAAACCGTTCAGCCTGTACCTGCCCCAGCTTCAACGCCTGAGGAAGCAAGTAGAAGAAGAAATGAAGGGGGGAGGAGTCAAAAGCTCATATTATTTATTCGAGGAAATGCTATATCAGGAGCCCCAATCATAAGTGGAATTAATCAGTTTCCGAAACCCCCAATCATAATAGGCATTACTATAAAGAAAATTATTACGAAGGCATGTGCTGTGACGATTACATTATAAATCTGGTCGTCACCCAGAAGGGCTCCCGGCTGGCTCAGCTCTGCCCGAATTAACAGGCTCAGGGCTGTGCCAACCATGCCGGCCCAGGCACCAAATACCAGGTAGAGGGTACCAATATCTTTGTGGTTAGTTGAGAAAAATCAGCGTGTAATTGCCACAGGTAAGGTGGCTGAGCATTTAAGCGGTGGATTGTAGCCCCATAGACGGAGGTTTAAGTCCTCCCCTTATCAAGCCCTGTGGTGTGAACACGTCAGATTGCAAACCTGAAGAAGTAGACTACCGTCTGCCGGGGCTTTTCCCCGCGACGCCCCCGGCAGCGGGAAGAGTAGATGAATGCTCGCTGGTTTGAGCGTTTAGCTGTTAACTAAAAGTTTGTGGGATCGAAGCCCTCTCATCTAGGAAGGCTTTAGCTTAATTAAAGTGTCTGGGTTGCATTCAGAAGATATGGGATAAAGTCCCGTAAGTCTTATCAGGGGCTGGGGGATTTTAACCCCCGCTTAAAGCTTTGAAGGCTTTTGGTCTAGCGCTATCCTAAGCCCCTTAGGGGTTGAGAAGGGCTGAAATGGCAGGGGTGAGGGGGAGCAGTGCTAAGGCTGCCATTGTGACAGTGGCTAGGGGGAGATAAAGCTGGGTGGTAGATACCCGTCATGGGGCGGCGGCGGGAGTGGTGTTCGGAGAAATAGTAAGGGATATGGCGTAGCAAAGACGTAGGTAGAAGTAAAGGCTCAAAAGGGCTGTGAGTGCAGCAATGGTGGCAGTTAATGGGAGGCCCTGTTTTGTTAGTTCTTGCAGAATCAGTCATTTAGGCATGAAACCCGTCAGTGGGGGAAGGCCCCCCAGCGAAAGGAGAACGAGGGAAGCGAGGCCTACCAACGCTGGGGCCTTTGCCCAGGTGGTGGCCAGTACACTAATGCTAGTTGAGCAAGTGGTGTTGAATGTCAAAAAAGCTGATGCAGTCATGAGGATATATATTAACAAGGCAAGTAGGGTAAGAGAAGGGGCAAACTGAAGGACTAAAACTATTCATCCTAAATGAGCAATTGAAGAGTATGCTAGAATTTTACGCAGCTGTGTTTGATTGAGGCCTCCTCAGCCGCCAACAAGAGTTGACGAGATGCCTAAAGTGGTGAGGATAATTGGGTCGGCAAAAGGCGCAACCTGAATAATTAGGGCAAAAGGGGCAAGTTTCTGCCAGGTGGACAAAAGAAGGCCCGTGGATAAGTCCAGACCCTGGATTACCTCGGGGAGCCAAAAGTGGACCGGGGCAAGGCCAACTTTGAGGGCCAGTGCTATAAATGCGGTAGTGGCAGCGACTGGGTGGGAGAGTTGCTGAATACTTCACTCCCCTGTAAGTCAAGCGTTGGTAGTGCTGGCAAACAAGATTATTGCGGCAGCGGTGGCTTGTGTCAAGAAGTACTTTGTGGTTGCTTCAACAGCTCGGGGGTGATGATGTTGTGTTATCAGTGGGATGATGGCTAGAGTATTAATCTCAAGTCCCATCCATGCTAAAAGTCAGTGGGAGCTGGCAAAAGTGAGGGTTGTCCCTAAGCCGAGGCTGGACAGAAGGATGGCAAGGACGAAGGGATTCATTAGTAAAGGAAGGGCTTTAACCAACATGTTTGGGGTATGGGCCCAAAAGCTTATTTAGCTGACCTTACTAGAAAGTGGTGTAGTGGAAGCACCAAGAGTTTTGATCTCTTGAGGATGGGTTCGAGCCCCTTCTTTCTAAGGAATTGGGGGGACTTTAACCCCCATGGTTCACTCTATCAAAGTGGTCCTTAGGCATTCAGGCACAGTTCCGTTACAGCTGAGGGGGAAGGCCTGCAAAGGCGATGGGGAGGGCAAGGTGTCAGAGAACCAAGGCAAGGGTTAGGGGCAGAAAATTTTTCCACACCAAATGTATGAGCTGGTCATACCGGAAGCGGGGGTAAGAGGCACGAACTCAAAGGAATACAATGGATAGTATGGATGCCTTAGTCATCAGGTTAAATGCTGTAAGTTCAGGCAAAAGAGGAAAGTGAGATGCCCCCAAAAATAAAACAGCCGAGAGGGTATTCATAAGAAGAATGTTGGCGTATTCTGCTAAGAAAAAGAGGGCGAAAGGTCCGCCGGCGTACTCTACATTGAAGCCGGAGACCAGTTCAGATTCACCTTCAGTCAGATCAAACGGGGCCCGGTTCGTTTCGGCAAGCGTTGAAATATACCATATTGCAGCCAGAGGCCAAGCGGGGGCAGCTAGTCAGACGGCTTCTTGGGCGACACTAAAGGTTTGAAGAGTAAAGCCGCCGGTAAAGATAATGATGCTTAGTAGAATAAGGCCCAGGCTAACCTCGTAAGAGATGGTTTGCGCGACAGCCCGAAGGGCCCCAATAAGAGCGTACTTTGAATTTGAGGCTCAGCCTGAACCAAGAATAGAGTATACGGCGAGGCTGGAGAGTGCTAGAACAAATAAGATCCCAAGATTAAAATCAGCAACTGGGTAGGGAATAGGCATAGGAGCTCAAAGGGTGAGGGCTAGGGTGAGGGCAAGCATGGGGGTGGCCAAAAAAAGGAAAGGGGAAGAGGTCGATGGACGGACGGGCTCTTTAATGAAAAGTTTAACACCGTCAGCAATGGGTTGAAGCAGGCCGTAGGGCCCAACGATGTTAGGACCCTTTCGTAGCTGTATATAGCCAAGCACTTTTCGTTCGATTAGCGTCAGAAAGGCCACTGCAAGAAGAACAGGTACAATATAGGTTAGGGGGTTAATAATATAAGTAAACAGGGCTGCGATCATAGCTAAGAAGAGGATTTGAACCTCTGGGGAGAAGATCTTAGGACTTCCGCAATCACCGGGCTCTGCCATCTTAGCGCGCCGTTATCTTGGGCTGTAAAGGTGTGCCCCTTTGTCTAATTTAGTTGTCTTCATCAGGTAGGGGTGGGGCATACCTTTAGCATGGGCCCCGTCTTTTCGGTCCTTTCGTACTAGAAAAGGTCACATCATAGATAGAAACTGACCTGGATTACTCCGGTCTGAACTCAGATCACGTAGGACTTTAATCGTTGAACAAACGAACCCTTAATAGCGGCTGCACCATTAGGATGTCCTGATCCAACATCGAGGTCGTAAACCCCCTCGTCGATAGGGACTCTGGGAGAGGATTGCGCTGTTATCCCTAGGGTAACTGGGTTCGTTGATCGGCATTGCCGGATCATATTTGGTCAGAATTTCTGTTGCTTGGAAAAGTTATTCTCGGCTTTAGGAGATCATGCTCCCATTCCACATGGGGGCTGTTTTTTCCCCCGCGGTCGCCCCAACCGAAGACAATTAAACGAGGGGCCACTAAGTTCTTACCTTTAAGGTAGGTTGTTTAACATGGGCTGTCTAGTGTCTAAAGCTCCATAGGGTCTTCTCGTCTTATGAGAATATCCCCGCTTCTGCACGGGGAGATCAATTTCACTGACTTGGAAAAGGAGACAGCTTAGCCCTCGTCTTGCCATTCATACAGGTCTCCATTTAAAAGACAAGTGATTGCGCTACCTTTGCACGGTCAAAATACCGCGGCCGTTAAACATATAGTCACAGGGCAGGCGGGACCTCTTATTTTTAGCTTTCAAGAGGCGATGTTTTTGGTAAACAGGCGAGGCTTGTGTTTGCCGAGTTCCTTCTTATCCTTTAGGTCTTTCCCTGTTGCACTCCAGTGTGGGGTTAACGATTGGTCGGATGGGGTTTGCTAGTAGTTTGTCTAGTCCATAGTTCCCTCTGGCTTTGGGTTCGTTAATAGTCGGCGGGGGGTCCGGTCCGAGTTACACAGGTGCGGGGAGAGGGTGGAAGTGCCCTCTTGTTACTCATTTTAGCATGGTCGCTTCCACGTGAGGGCGTGGAACGGTCTATTAGATTTAGGGGGTAAGATTTTTTATCAAAATAAAAGGGTGTTGAGGTGTCTGAGCTTTAACGCTTTCTAGGAAGGTGGCTGCTTTTAGGCCCACTAAAACATAATTCCTTACTTAATATGATCTTTAACCTCCTGTTAAGGTTGTGTCCTTGTTCAAAGGAGCTGTACCTCCTTTGACTAACTCCCCCAACTTTCCGGCGCCAAGGTGGGTTACACTAAGGAGGGTGGGTAATTTGGGGGGCTGAACTTCTATTCATTTCTTAGACAACCAGCTATAACTAGGCTCGGTAGGTTTATCACCTCTACTCGGAGCTCTTCCCACTCTTTTGCCACAGAGACGGGTTGGCCCTATAATAGGCTGTCTCGGAGTAGCTCGTCTAGTTTCGGGGGTTTAAACTAAAGTTCTCTTTGCTTAAGTAATGCTGGCCAAATCATGATGCAAAAGGTACGAGAGCTAGTCTCTGCTGTGTTGTGCTTTTATGGGTTATTTCATTTCTCTTTCAACTTTCCCTTGCGGTACTTTTTCTGTTGCTTCTAGGTCCTTTTCTGTCTCCCCTACTAAGGTGGAAAAATGGTTTGATGTTGTGGTACTAATTCATGGGGGTCTATGTATGTTGTGGTTTTAAACCAAATGTATGAGCTAGTTAATCAGCTCAGGGTAGCTCGATTTGCACGGGCGTCTCCTCGGTGTAAGGGAGGTGCTTTACTGTCTTAGCTATATCCTGATTTTTCCAAGTGCACCTTCCGGTACACTTACCATGTTACGACTTGCCTCCCCTTTGTCCGATGATGTTTTTATGAACCAAAGAAATGGACTTGGGGAGAGTGACGGGCGGTGTGTGCGCGCCTCAGAGCCAGTTTCGACAGGACGCTCTTGTTCCCGCCTACTGCTAAATCCACCTTCAGGGACTGGTTTCACAGCCCCCTCCGTGATGCTCTAAATTAGAGAATGTAGCCCATTTCTTCCCTCCTCATACGCTACACCTCGACCTGACGTTTTGGGTTTTACCCATTTTGCATACTATATTCCCTTCACAGGGTATGCTGACGACGGCGGTATATAGGCGGGAATGGCAAGGGGAGGTGAGGTTGAACGGGGGTTATCGGTTCTAGAACAGGCTCCTCTAGGTGGGTCTGAGGCACCGCCAAGTCCTTTGGGTTTTAAGCTGGCGCTTGTAGTCCCCTGGCGGACAGCAGTTGTATCTTACTGTCAAATTTTACGGCTAAGCATAGTGGGGTATCTAATCCCAGTTTGTTTCATAGCTGTCGTGGGTTCAGGCGAAGCGGGTAAAGCTACTTTCGTGAAGGGGCTTCGTCCCTCCGGGCGCGTATAACAGCCTTGGGGGTGTTCGGCTTTAGTCTTTTAAACCCTAACCACACTTTACGCCGACGTCTATCCACTTGGGCCTCTCGTATAACCGCGGTGGCTGGCACGAGTTTTACCGGCCCTGTTGACCTTAACTAAGTCAAGCTTTCGCTTATGGCTTAATGTTTATCACTGCTGAGTTCCCTTGGGGGTGTGGCTTAGCAAGGCGTCTTGGGCTACCTGGGCAGGTGCGCCTGATGCCAGCTCCTCGTCCCCGGACGGGGGATTAAGGGCATCCTCACAGGAGTGCGGAGACTTGCATGTGTAAATCCGGTCAAAGCTGATAGTAAAGTCAGGACCAAGCCTTTGTGCCTGCGGGGCTTTCTAGGGCCCATCTTAACATCTTCAGTGTCATGCTTTATTTAAGCTACGCTAGC